CAGTTCATGCATCGTCCCTCGCAACAACATTGGCAACTTGTCAAGCGTCTCATTTGAAGGGTTATCCTGGTCTTTATTTGAGGCCTTTAACTCTCACTGCTTTTTCGGACGGGCTGGAAATTTGGAGGATAGGTCCTCCACTACTGCATACATTCTTTATTTGGGTGGCAATGCTATTTCATGGAGCTCTCGTAAACAAAGATCAATTGCTCGCTCCTCCACAGAGGCTGAATATCGCGCTCTCGCTACAGCTGCTTCAGAGGTTTGTTGGGTACTTTCTCTACTCACTGAGCTCGGTTATCCAGCCCACAAGCCACCAACAATTTTCTGTGACAATGTGGGCTTTTCCTGCCCTGCCAATCTGCTTGAACACTGAAGCTTGAAAGCAAGTACGAGCTGGCTGCCAATCCACTAGAACACTTCCTTCAGAAAGATTGGGAGGAATTCATCTATGGATTGGGCTTGATTGGGATGAATTCTGATTAGGGAAGCCGGTACGCACTGGGGACAGCTAAGAACGTGTAGTGACTGTACCACTCTTTTTGACTCACATCGGGCACTCCACCGTCATGATTTAAGGAAGCAGGCTAGCTAGTGCTATAGATATAGATTGAGTCCGGCAAGCTTTTAAGTAAATACAAGGTGCTCCACTTCGAGAATATTTAGTAACTAATTGGTGAAGAAGGAAGGCTAGCTTAAAAGAAGTCATTCATTGGCGAGGAAGACTGATCTCTTTTACACAAGGTCGAGAAGTCCTGACCTTCACTGGTAGTTCAGCAAGCAACCAAACCAAGGCAACGAAGCCGTATGAGTTCCAGCCAATCCATCCGCTTTCAAGCAGTCGTATCAGTCTTTCAAGTGGGGAAGATCAATTCCTTTTCATCCCCAGCGAGCTCCGTTCTGAGAGCAGGTTTCAACTCTCAGCATGACTCTTTGTCCCAGGCGGCGAAGAAGCAAGGAAGTCGAATCAAGGGAGTTTACTTGCTTACTTGTTAAAGTTAAAGTAAGGCAGAGGCTGTTCCGCTGTCTTGTTAAAGTAAGGTAGTGTAAACTCTCGAAATTCTCTGCTCAAATAAGCTTTCCTAAAATGATGAAAGGCAAGAAGCTCCGTCTCCGTCCCTTCTCTTCTGTCCAAGACTCTTGAATCAGTCTCGTCTTACATTCCCTCCTCTCCGCCTAGGCGAAAGAGAGTCCCGCCTATGGTCTACTCAAAGAGAAAGATTGTGGGGCAGATCAATCCATTCCGTTGTTCAGGGAAGATCCATGGAATAGGAAAGCCAAAACGGATCTATCAAAACAGATCTATTCTAAGTCATTCCCAATACGGATCTATTCTAAGTCAATACTGGGTCGATACGAGACTCTTTCTTAGTTAAGTGGGGCTTGAAAGCTGTCTACTACGAATCCTGCAGGTTAAGTAACAAGTTCTCATCCAAGTCAACGGTACAGTCATCACCACTCCATTTCGAATATAACGATTTCTCGTGAGCAAAGAAAGAGATTTGATCACGAGTTTGAGGCGGTCAATGAAATGCTTTAGTAAAGGAAAGATCCGCCTTTTAGCAGTCTCACTTGAATTCTCCCTCTCTCCGGTGGTGATCTCACTTCAGTAGTGGGATGAATCTGAAGGGTGGTCCACGATCAGAAGAGAACGGCTGCTTTGACTCCGGCGGCTTGAGATAGATCAGTTTCAAAACTACAGGTTAAGTATGCCCTTCTCAATATAGATTCTATAGAAGAGTCTAATTGCGAATCCTTTTCAATATAGGAAAACAGCACGCTCGTCCCCTCAAGAGATGCCCGCCCAAACTGAACTACTTACTTCACTTGCGAATAATATACTACTGAACACCAATCCACGATTGCTAAAGATCGCTAAAGAGAAAATGTTAACTTGATTTGTATTATTTCTTTTACGCTTTCATCAGCTTAGGTCCCCTCCTTTGTGGTCAAGCAGGATAAGAAACTCAATAAGACTCTGAATTTGAGCTGTCCTCGGATGTACACCTGCTTGTGGCACCTCGGAATTACAGACTTACTACGGTAAGAGACCTGGACCCAGCGCGTTCGTTGGAGTCGTGGAAGCGAAGCAAGGCTCGTTATAGAGGAAATATGGAATCTTCTAGAAAAAGTGGAACCCATGCGCCTTTCCCCTAAGCCTAGAAGCAAGCCAAGCTAACAGAGGAGGCAAAGCCGGAGTGCAGTAGGTTCCGTGTAGGCAGGGTAGCGCCCCGTAGAGCTTCTGTCGATTGGAAACAATTCATTCCACCCTGGTCAAATGGCTTCAAACGCTGATTTCCAGAATGGACTGTCTGGCAAACAAACAGGTAGGCTAGGAAGTCAGGGCTAGCTTAAGAGGAGAAGGCGAATCTGAAAGTCCGTTACGATTGGGCATATCTGTTCTCTTCAAATAAGGGGCACTAATACGGTTCACTACCAGTGGAGGAGAGGCAAGGCAGGAAGCGTTAGCTCCTATCCATAAGCCAGCCATTCCAGACCATCGGGAGCAGCCAACCACTGGAGTTCCCGAACTCGCTCAGGTAGTTGAAGGAACTACATTCAACCCATGGCCCACCGAGACAGTACCGCTAACAGCACACCAAGCCAATCTCGATGTATTTAGCATTACACAAGCAAAGCCGCTTCAAGTACTTACTGTACTAGCAATTAGCTTATTCGTAGTGTACTTTAAAAGTGTAACTGAATATGATCCTAGAAAACATACTGAATTCAATCAACAATATCTCCCCTGCCATTCTTCGTTGCTTCACTCTCCTCCTGCTCCCTCTTCTGTCGTACATGTGCTCACCATAAGCCTCAAGATCCGCTTTAAACCCGATGACAGAAAAAGTGGCTCCGGGGAAGATCAAAAGTATCCACTCCCTTCGCTCGAGGATCTCTATGAATCTGACTCTCATTTTTTTTCCGATGAGGAAGACAATGAAGAAGGATGGACCGCGTGTACCAAGCGCAAGGCGAGCTAAAAGAAGAAGATACAGCCTTCCCACGTGTCTAAATTGAGCATTAAGTTGGTGCCTCCTCAAAAGAAGTCTACTAAAAGAAAAATAAAGAAAGAAAGTCGAAGGGTTTGGTTTCTCAACAGCCTATGCCTTTCATTACTCTCGAAGAGCTCATCAAACAGCTAACGGATGAGTACGTTCAGAAGCAACGCACACCTGTAATGCTAGACGAGTTTATGTCAGAAGGATGGCGCACCAGAATCCCTCGTAATGATGATGATGACGAGGATCACAGTCCGATTATCATTGAGTTTTGGGGGAGAATTGATGCAGTCACAGACTCAGATTATGATAAGGAAACCCCCTATTCTTCCCAAAAGAAAAAGAACCTTCGCTTCTCTCTTTAATCAAAATACGTGTAGCCTTTGCTTTCTCTTGTTCTTATCAGTACAGTCAACAATAAATAATCAGCTATTTCAAGAACCTTATCAGGGTGGGGTGAGCCCCTAGCCCGCCTGAAGATACTCATCCGTGAGGATAGGGTGTAGCCTCGGGGAGGAATTAGATCCGCTAGAAGGGCTTCGTAGGGAAGAGAACTGATCTTCGTCCAGGATGTCACCCTTGGACGAAAAAAGAGAAGTTCTCTCAACTACGTCGAACCCTTTTGTTATTTTTCGACCGTTACAAAATGGGTTATTGGTCGGATAGATCTCAACCACTCTTCTAGACTAATATTTCTAGGCATAGCAAGCTTTTCTATCTATAGAGATAGTCGCATGTAATGACAGATCACAGCTATATGAAAGTAAGTAGTAAACTACCATAATCGCGAGTCGTTTTTCTTTCTTACGTAGAAAGTACTTTACTTTATTTCTAAGAAAGGATTTCTCCAGCCTATTCTACGTTCAAAAATTTTTAATTGTGGTAAATCTTGCTTTCTTCTGGCTACTAGTGGGAATTTTCTCTCAACTACGTCGACCCTCCTTTTTATTTGTCTTACCCATTCAGGAACTGCCGCGTGAGCAGGTTCTTGTATCATAGCTTGAGTTATTCCCGAAGGGCCTTCTAACCTGCGGCTTTCCTGAGGTTTAAAACAGGGCTGTCAATTAACTTTTGCTTATTGCTCCCGAATAGAATATTCCATATTACCTCTTTCTTCTTTGTTTTTTGTTGGTTTTGCGAAATCAGTGCCCGCTTTTAACGTTAACGGGAAAGGGAAAGGCTTGACAAATTTTTCTTTTACTTAAGGTGTAATACTCACTTGTAAATGATTGGTGTCAGAATTTTTCACTGATCAGGTGTGATCAGTCTCATCCGTGTAAGAATTAGGAATTCCTCTTCCAACTCGTCCCGGAATAGGCGTTATGGCAAAGAACAAGAAGAAAACAAAAGGAGAAATTTGTCCAATAGTAACAAAGGTGCCTCCACAGGTTGACATCCGATCCAACCTAGTAATAAGCAATCCGCCAAAAGCAACCAAAATATTCCTTGGTGAATCGGGCGAAAACTTGAACTACGCACATACATACTTTTAAAAAAGGTAAAGCCAACAGACATATAAAAACGGGTGCTATTGCGGCTACACCTCCCGATTTGTCAGGTATACTACGAAGAATGGCATGGATCGGTAGGAAATACCATTCCGGCACAATATGAGGCGGGGTGGGCATCGGATTAGCAGGTATATAATTGTCAGGATGCCCCAAAACATTAGGAGCATAAAAATCCAAATGGAAAAAAGATAGCAAAAGCTACCCAACCTACTAGATCCTTTACATAAAAATAAGGGTAAAAAGAAATTTTATCCATCTCTGAATGTACACCCAATGGATTATTTGATCCATATTGATGCAATGCGGCCAGATGAAGAAGACTGGCGCCTACTAAAATAAAGGGGAGTAAATGATGAAGACTAAAAAAACGATTTAAGGTGGCATTGTCCACGGAGAAACCACCCCAAAGCCAAGTCACTATGGTATCTCCTACTACAGGTATGGCGCTAGCTAAGCTTGTAATTACTGTAGCTCCCCAAAAGCTCATCTGACCCCAAGGGAGTACGTATCCTGTAAAAGCTGTCACAATCATTAATAGGAAGATGACAACTCCGAGACACCAAACAAATTCCCTAGGACTGCTATAACTCGCATGATATAGACCACGAAAAATATGAAGGTGAACCACAATGAGAAACATACTTGCCCCATTAGCATGCATATAACGGAGCAACCAGCCCCCTTCCACATCTCTCATAACGTGTTCTACGCTGTTGAAAGCTAGATCCACATGAGGTGTGTAATGCATAGCTAAAAAAACGCCAGTCACTATCTGAATGACTAAACAAACCCCAGCTAACGGACCGAACCCCCACCAATAACTAAGATTGCTCGGGGTTGGATAATCTATCAAATGCTGATTAAGTGTGGAGGATATAGGTTGTTTAAGAAGAGAGAATCGTTGGTTCCTTATAGTCATTTCTCTTTCCTATCGTGACAACTCTTGTTCCCCCACCCTTTTAGCGTTCTGGGCCCTACTTACTCAAAATTAGATATTACATATATAATATCTAGTAACCTTTCTTTTACTTTCGAAGGATGGAGTGGGTATGCAGCGAAAGAAGCGCCGAGGGGTCATCCTGGGTTACTGAAGAGTCGTCCGACCGCTCGGTGACCGAATCAGAGAGGGTTTTACCGCTTTCTCTTCTCTCCAGCACTCTCGGACGGATCATCTTGCTGCAACAAAGCAAGCTTAAGAATAGAAGAAATCTAATGGGAATTTAGGTCTCTGTCCGCTTGGAAGATTCTTCTTTCCTCTTCAGTGAAAGAGGGCAAGGGTGTGTGGGAGAAAGAATTCTAAAAGGGGAGAAGATCTCGTCCACCAAGTGGAACAGAGTGCGACCCCTAAGCAATTGGGGTGGGGTCCATATCATCTTAAAACTTTACTATTCCACTTTAGCTAAGCTAATGTGGAATAGGATGACTCAACGCGTCAGGAAAAGCCCCTTATTGCCTTGATTGAATTTGGCTTCGCTGCGCCCTGAATCAATCAAAAGCTTATTGATTTGATTCATCCCATTTCATTTGGGCGAGAGGGAGGCTGTGAGTCACCTGGGCTACGAATTTGTCGGTTGGTTGATTCTCGAAATCACCTCTTGAGAAAAGAAAAAAAAGGCCCTCGGGTCCCGACCCACAAATGAGTAGGAAGCGGGGCGAGGGTCTTTCATTAAAGGGGAGAAAAGAAAAGAGGGGTGTTCTGTTCTGGGGGGCCGCCTTTCGCAGCTTTAGAAAGGAGAGAATTTAAGAAATCTCTCCAACCCCTTAGAAGTAGGGCGAGAGAAAGTTGATATTCGCGTTGGTTTTTCCAACGAAACTAAGTTGTCTTTATCATTCGAAGAGCTCAACACACTCTGATTTCTTTCGTTTCCGAGAAAACTTCGTTCGAATTTCATGTGTTAAGCATATAATCTTCCTTCTCATGGCCATCCCTTTCTTTTCTACCTTCTCTTACTCTTATTCAATTTTTAGAAAAAGGTCCTGCAGGAATGATCTATTCTATTATACGATGATAGCACCTATGATAGAAGCAGGTCAACCTAAAAAAGGTGTATGGTATGCTTTTCTTCTTGAGCAGAATAGATGGCTAGTCCTGACAGTGGTTTTGCCTGCCAAAACCAAGCTAAATAAAGTCCAAGGGTTCCATGATTGGATAGGAAACGACCGAAGGAAGACTCGTCATAAGAATATGAGCCCGGATAATACCCGGAAAGCAACTCCCATCAGTGCCTTCTTATTCTTAAGGGTGTTAGTCGGCTACCATTGGCTTTAGTCCTGTAAGAATGACTCGCCACTAACAGGATCCTCTTTTATCTTAATCGTCTTGAACAACCCGATAAACTAATAAAGGCCTATCTGGCTTGAAGTGCTCAAGGAGACATCACGCGTTCACTTATTATTCTACGATAAACGATTGAGGCTCTTAAAGCCCTTTTTGGATAACCCTGATGTCCTCTAAAAAAATAAGTTGATCCAAACAGAGAAGCGATAAAAGCCTTTTTAGGATCCAGTCATGCCCTTCAAAAGTGCTATCGAAGTCTTCCTAGCAAGGGTGTCAAGAACTGGTACAATAGACCAATCTTTCTGTGGAGTCATGTCTATCTGCTTGTATCGATGGATAGCTTATCGGAGACCGGTTTAGTATTAGTAAAAGCACTATTGGGCGTGACTTTATCGTTCCATAGCGCACTTCGAAGAAAGATAAGAATCCACTATAGCTTGATTTGAGATAATGAACCTGAGTTCACTGAACACTAATGGAATCTCGACTATTAACATCTACAAGCTACGAGTTCTGGCATACTTGACTTTCCTTTAGAAAGGATGTCCTACTTCTATTTTCTATTTCACCGAACCCTACTTTACTCAATCAATCTCCTAATCTGAATCCTACCTCCCTTACTACAACTAAAGCACCAACAGCGGGAGAGCCGACATTACTATAGATGTGCAGCGCTAAGGCTAACAACTCATTCTCTAACAGGAAAAGCAAAGTCCTCATCTACCGCATCAACAGGGAATCCCGCATCTGATAAGGCAAGTCTACTTCCCGGAGCAAAGCAACAAAACTACGCTATTCAAAGCAATCTGCCCAAGGAGGGCTAAGCTAGTCTAGTCTAATGCTAGGCTAGGTGATTCCTCTCTTCTCTATCAATGACTGAAGCTTAATCCAGAGAGAGAGCTCACTATACCACCAGGTTGCCGCATTTGCTTATGAAACAAGAACAGCTTATCCCGAGGAGAACAGAGCATAAGTCGGAGATCTTAGGGTAGTCACTCAAAAAGGAATTTCATCCGTCACTTCGCCCCCCTTTTAAGACTGATTCCTTCTAGGCGAGAAGGTTAGAATAAAAGCAGCGCTTACGCTTATTCCGACAACAGATTCATCGGTCCCTGGATGCGTTCTAACAGAATAAAGTCCGAAAGTCATCAGGTACGGTTTCCTAAGCTACCTCACCGCACTAAGTCCAGTCTATGGACCTTAGCCCAAGGATAGAGACGGGGCTAATGCTTCGGTCATACTAGATTACGAGGCTTACCGAACTACCTTTGCCGTAACTCAGAGAGAGAAGGCCGCTCAAGCAGAATCCGAATACGACTTTCGCTAAACAAGAGCTCTTTATCTTTACTGCTAAGCTGATCACAACTTCACATTCAACAACAGCAAGAAGACGACTCTAGCCCGCTCCGCTGAAAGCTTTAAACATTTGCTTTTCTCGAGTTCCTCGCCCAAAGGTTCTAGGGTTCGAGAGAGAATTCCTACTCTAAGGAAGGGAAGAAGGTAATCAAATCAGTAGAATGCTGCTTTCCGTACTATCGCTTGTTCACATTCAAGCATGAGTTAGTTCAGAGTCGGGAAGGGGAATCAGAGAAAGGGCAGTTTAGTCAACAATCATGACCATGGGAACATTTGTTCGCTTTCTAGGTACCCCCGAATCTACTAGTCATCGCCTTTGAGCTGGGAAAAGCATTTACCTGGAGTCGGCTATTCCTGATTCAGCAAAGGAAAGAAGCCTTGATCCCAAGACTAGCTGCGGATTGGATTCTTCCTTTCCTTTTATCCGGACTAACTCTAATCGTGATTTTGACTCAATTATTCCCTCTGTCGCAATAGAAATCGAGAATGGAGGTTACTTCACTACCTTTCTTGGTGAAGAATATTTCTTTCCTTGCCTCCGGAGAGTAGCCTTAGTATTAATCTCCCTTTAGTGAGGGGGTGATATAATTATAATAATAATAAGTTGTGAAAGAATCGGTTTAGAACGTATCCTCAGTTTTAGCCATATCCGTTGCTAGAGTAAGCGCTTGTCCTTTCTTTTTGTGGAAAAGGTTTTGGTATATATTTCACACATCGAGCTTGCTGGCAGAAGTAAAGCACTATCCACACCCGCTGACTTTTGGTGAGAAATCAACCATTTCCCCGGTTGCCTTAGACCCTCATAAGTCAACTCCTCTTGCAAAGCAAGGTATCGGTGACTGCTTTCACTCTCATTCCATGGGACCGCCTTCAACACATAAGCCAACCCACCTCTGCCATAGCTGCATTCAACCATATAAGAAAGATGTTCTGTTCGGCTGGAGAAGACGTCTACCTCAACTACAAGGGGCACAGCCTCCTCCCCCAATCAAATAAGACTTTTCCGCCCGACAACGAATCTAAAGATTCTCCTCCCGAAATAGCTTCTGCTGAAGAAAATTCCATCCAGATGGTTGCATTTAAGCCAGCAGGAAGTGCATAGCTGTAGGCACTTTCCTAAAATCTAGGATCTATTGAGAACTACGAAGAAGTGATTTAAAGATTTTCTTGGAATGGAAGATCCGCTTGAAGTTCATCGTTTGTTCATCCATCCGCTCCACCTCGACCTCGAGCAATAGAGAACTGGAAGGCTGCGCCCCTCTATCGGCAACTAACTAGAACCCTCTATTACCGAGCAAGTAGAGGTGCCAGGCTTACTGCCTTTTATTTAGTGGAAAGCAGAAGAGGGAAAGAGAGTAAAAACCTATCTTTTCTTTACCAAAGTGGGGAACGGAAAAAGGTTATAGGTAGGCTTTGGGAAAAGTAGGTGTAAATAAGGTTCCTTCCATGCTTGGAAGAGTATGACGTGTGAATGAGGAAGTAAACACGGCTATATCACTTATTGAAATTCAGGTGGGTAGCGGGCGATCCCTTCTTTTTAGAAAATGTTAGGTACAAATAGAAGGGTTCTTTAAGCCCCTACTAATCAAAGAACCCTCCTTATTCCCGACATGCTATGGTGCCCCACGATCTGCTCTTTCCTTGATCAGTACCTCTCTCATACAAATGGGTCGACCGAGAAATCTACAAAAGAATCACCTTGATACTAAACCGGATCGAGTCTCGAACGAGGAGCTGCTCCTACCTAAGTTCCCAGCTATCTGAGTAGGTTTGTTATCAATTTCCGAAGTGAATTGCATTCATCCTCCTCTCCCCGTCGATCTTTCCGCTAGTCAGTAGCTCACTTGAGGAAGCGAATGCGAAAGAAGAAAGAAAGGGTTTCAATCAAGTTATAGCGTATATAGAATGCAACCCTTATGGACTGAATCTTTATTACACCCTTGACGAGGAAACAAGAGTCATTTACTACATGCTTATTGATACAGGGATGGAGCGTATAGTGCTTATAGAGAATTTTGAAAACGGTGAAAGCGAGGAAAGAAAGAGGCGAATCCACAAGAGTCTGAGAAGCCTCGAAAATAAAGAAAATAAGTCTTCGTGACGCGTCGGGTTCAACGACTTTGAGGGTTACCAATAAGCCGCCCGGGCATTAACAACGTTCATCAAAGGGAGTGGAGCTACGTTTTTCATCATTGGAGACGGATCCCGGGTTCAGCCTTTCACCGCAAGCTCGTGTTTGGGCCGTAGTGCTTGCATAGCTACTTCATCGGATGGGATCGCCCTTATGATTGATGCCCCTTCACCTCCCCGCCACTGCGGATTCCCCTTTAGTTGCATCAGCACTAGTCTCCCGAGGAGAGAGAGCTAACCCTTAGCTAATTGGAACCCCTACGGGAGGTCCCTACTCCCCTAGAAGACAAGTACAACCACTAGGGAACGCCCACCCCAAACACTCCTTACGAGGGAAAGAGCTCGGATCCAAGAAGCCAACTATAGGAGTGATCCTATCATTGGTAAGCCTATCCATTAGAAGTAGACCAATTATCTGACATGTTGATGACCCACGAAAGCCCTGTACTGGGAAAGCGGTAAGCTAATCACTAGATTGATCTGTTACCTAAGGGGTAAGCCACTTCCATAAAGGAGCGAGTAAACTCCAGCCCCCTTTTATGAAACCAACCGAAAGCAGATCAAATAAAGACTTGAGGAACGAAACGAGATAGCGTAGTGAAAGTGCAGATGTAGCGCACAGGCGAGTCGAGGTAGCGGAATGAGGAAGAGCCAGATAAGCCAATCACAAGGATAGAGCCCCAGTGACTCGAGTAAGAGACCAAAGGAAAGGTCTCAATCCACAACTATACAAGGGGCAAGTTCAGCATTTACAGTTTTCTTTCTTGCCCTTTCTTCAAAGCAGGAAATATGCGCTAAAGGTAGATATTAGATATTCGTTTCGGGGTAATATAATCTATTCTATTTCTTTCTTAGGTGACCAACCACTCCTGCCCTTGTTGCTTCTTCTCTTCTCTTGCTCACGGATGGCTTCTCAACTTCGTCGAGCCTTGCCTTTCCTTTTCGAGACTTTAGGCCCTTGGCCTGGTCGGTCGATCTATGAATGGAAGCAGGTGCAGTAGGTTTTATAACAAATGAAATGTAGCCGGTCCCTTTAAGGAAGGGTATTTGCACTCTTGCCTATCTTCCTGGAACAAAATTCCTCTTATCCGCTATCCCCTTTGGGAGAAAAGAGCTCGCTAGCAACTCTGATCATAGGCTCACACGACTTACTCTATATTACATCAAGTAAGACTCTGTTCTTCCCAGTGCCCGGTTCCGATGAAATGATTGAAAGCTAGGAAGTATAGGAGTATGGGAAAATGATTCCGATGATCGTTCAGCTCGTCCTTTGCTTCATAATTACCTTCTTCTTTACTCAGAGAGGAGCTTGGATGCTTCATAAGAGCTCGCTCAATCCTTTTAGGAATAGGAAGAAGATTTTCCATAAAAAGAAGAAAATTGAGAATGTTGACATGATCGCTCTACTCCCCCTTGGTGCTTCGTCCAAACTATAACTATAGTTTTGTCTTCTTTTGTTAGTAGCTCCCGCAGGAGTGGACTTCCGCTTTATCGAATGCTTGCGCTTTAAAAACTGCCTATTTCCCCTCTTCCGAAGATGACACTGTCACATCCCGATTACTCAACCACAGCGGATGCTACATGGGCAGCTTAGCTAAGTACCGAACCCCGGGGTGCAAGATCTCTATATTGATAAAGCGCAGAGCTTAAACTAAAAAAATAGTTCATCCAAGACCATTTCCTATAGGAGAGAACGGACCAGAAAGAAATGAGGGACCCTTCTTTTTACCTGGAGGGCTTTGATGCCCAATTCGCCTTCGAGAAGAAAGCACGGCCCGAGGAAATGTTCAGGAACGCTATGTTAATAGGGTCTTTAAGACCTCACCCAGCATCTATTAATTCAATCAACATACGTTTCAAAACAAAAAGAATTTGGAAGCCATATAGCCATTTCAGCCTTACTCCCTATTCTCTCTTAAATAAAGCTATGATAAAACTGGAGTAATGTGGTTTCAGCTTCCTGTGAGCTGTAGAGTTAGTTATCCCTTATCATCCTGGTATTCCTCCTCTCTATGAGATGTGGGATCGAGCCCTTCCTTTTTCTACATCCTTTTGTATGATAAGGGCTTCGCTCCATGTTTTATCAAGCCTTTGCTCCACTATCAACCACCGGAATGGTTCTTTTGCCTGCCCCCGCTTTCCTCTCCCGCGGGAAGAGCTCGTTCGCCAAGTCCGAACTCTTATGTCGATGACGGCTCTCTTCGATGCTAGCAACCGCGTTTGGCCCTTTTCCGCGCTTCTTTCAATTTCCTTACATTCTAGCTGAAGGTTTTGTTTAGCCTTTACTTAGAGAGGGGCAGAGCGGTACCACGTCCTTCCGTGCTCGTAGGTTGACTCCCCTATGCATCCCGACTAAGGTCTCACAAACGCGCACTTCCCTTATGCATCCAGCCGCTTCACTAATGTGAATAGGTTATACAGAAGGGTGGGTTGGTTATATACTCTTATGCGCGCTCCTTCTTCGAACCTTTTGGTATGTATTGCCCCTAACTATAGATCAGATCCACCAGACGAGAAACTCAATTCCGCACTGCTGCTGAGTCGTCGGACTTATCCACCAAGGGATTCGTGGAATTTCTGTGGATTGCGTTGGGGAAATCTACCAAAGCTAGGCAGATGGATAGACTCCTTTCCCGCTGCTAAGGGGGAGCAAGAAAAAAAGAAAATGATTGTTTTTAATCAGCGCTTGGGTATGCAGATACTAAGAGTCTTCTCACTACCAACCAGCGGACATCATCTGGCTGGGTCTTGCCGATATCAACAACGAGAAAAAACAACCAAATGGAAACAGCAACTAACTATGGCTCTTGGCCTAGACAACGCCCTAGGCGTAGGGGAGATCGGAGCAACAGGGAACGCCTAGACGACGTTTTTCTTCCTGGGCTGCAGTAAGTAGATCGAGAGGTCGTTCCGCCCCTTGTCCCCGAAGATGGGTAATATGTTCTCAAAAAATCTTGCTCCAATCTGACCTAGCTGGCGAGCGATCCCAGTTCGCGGCAGAGAACAAGACAGCAAGCGAGCGTACCTTTGGTCGCTTCTTCTCCACCAAGCACGGAAGTTTAAGGATAACTGTAGGTCGGTGGCTACCTAAGGAAACTCCGATTCGATCCGCCCCCGGCTGGGAGGCATTTACCTCATCCCGATCACAAGGAGAGGTTCACCATGATGTGGGGTACTTATTTTATTTTCCCTTCCGGAAAGAATGAAATGCGTAGGGGACCATCCTTTTGTTGCGGCATGCTCCTCAGATTTACGGATTCGCAGGGGCCTCAGGCCCTACTTAGTTGACTGACAATGACAAAGGCTTGCGAAACTAAGTAGGGCCTTTTGAATTGAATCTTAAGTAGTCTATCAGTGGTGCGAAGCGGCTTTGCCCCTTTTCAGTAGGGGAGCGAAAGGTTAGACTTAGACCTTAGAAAGTCAGCGAACAGCGGTTCTTCTATGTAGGTATGGTGTTCCCCCTTGACTTGACTCTCCTAACGTCGAGCTAAGTGACTTCGTAACCTTTGCGTAGCGTAGTAGAATGAAGGCTACGCACTGACGCTCTCTTATCTATTAGCCTAAGCGTCTTCGCTAACTCGCTCGCCTACTATACTATACCCGACTATACAATACATTAGTAGAAGTAAGCGGCTGAGTTAGCAAAGCCTACCCTACTAATGTATTGTATAGTAGCGCCTTTTCCTTTTTGAATAACCCATTCTCATTATCTTTCATAAGTCAAGTAGGCGAACCTATAGGTCCTTAATTGCGTTGACAAAGAAGAACAGCCGGTTAAAAGACAGCGAATCTTATATTATTATATAGAATAATATATATTTATAGAATAATATATATTTATAGATAGGCCAGCTTGACAAGCTACCCTTCTTCTTGATCTGAGGTGCGAAGAGAAACATCTCTTTTTATGACTTCCACTTTTCAATCCCGGCCCGGAAAAGTGACCGACCAGGGCCTATTGATGAATGAAAGAAAGGGTTTATGAGCCCTAGCCCTGTAAGCCCACACCTGTGTAGAGTAGATCGTTCAACACCTGCGGCACAAACCCATTTTTGACCTATTGGTCCTAGTCTCATAGGCGATCGAACGGCCGCCCCTAATTACTAGACCGACCTGCTGTAATAATTCCATAAACACCTAGCGAAGATATGGCAAACAAATAAAGTAGTCCTATGTTCGGATCTGACAATACCATACCATAATCAAAAGGTACAACGGCCCGAGCGACCAGACTTAACATAAATGTAACCACTGGAGCCATTCTAAAAAGGGAGAAATTAGCACTACTCGGTGAAATAGGTTCTTTTAGAATCAATTTCGAACCATCTGCTAGAGGTTGTAACAATCCGAACGATCCCACTACATCAGGACCCTTTCGACGTTGCACAAAAGCCATTACTTTACGTTCAGCTAGCACTAAAAAGGCTATTCCTAGTATAAGTGGTAGAATTATTCCAAGTATTTCAGCTGGAACAGCTATGTACGTTTTCTATTTTGTATTTACTCATGATCTGGCCTGGTCGACCCAATCATGATATTGAAGGATGGGACCTTTTCTCGAAAAACTCCATATCCCTGCTCGAAGAGATGGTCATCTGGGCTTCACTGCTACAGGTGTCATCACCCTGCAAAGAGGTGAAACCAACCAAGATGTATGTCGTCCGACCCAACCTCAGACTCTTTCTTCCCGACCTATTTGACTGCCGCAGTTATTTAGGTGGTA